TTCGATCATTAAAATCTTACATGATCTGAGTTCAAACCGGTGTGAGCCAGGTTGGTTTCTATCTTTAATAAATTAAAATATTTTAGTACGAAAGGATCAAATATTTAAAATAATTTTAATTGAATATGAATATTATTAAATTAATTTTAACTATTTTGGCAGAAAATTGTAATGATCTTAGAAGTCATGAATATATAATTATTTATTATATAGATAGTAGTGTTAGTAAAAGATATAGTTATAATTTTAGTTGGATTACTAATATTGATTGTAGGGGTATTAATTGGTGTGGCTTTTTTAACTTTATTTGAGCGTAAGATTTTAGGGTATATTCAAATTCGAAAAGGTCCTAATAAAGTAGGAATATTAGGAATTTTACAACCTTTTTCAGATGCAATTAAGTTATTTACTAAAGAGCAAACTTATCCTAGATTTTCTAATTATTTATCTTATTATTTTTCTCCAATTTTAAGATTTTTATTGTCATTAGTTATTTGAAGAATTATCCCATATTATTTTAATTTAATTAATTTTAATTTGGGGATATTATTTTTTTTTTGTTATACTAGATTGGGGGTTTATACTGTTATGGTTGCTGGTTGATCTTCTAATTCTAATTATGCATTATTAGGGGGATTACGAGCTGTAGCTCAGACTATTTCTTATGAAGTAAGATTGGCATTAATTATAATATCTGGTATTATTATAATTATGGATTTTAATTTAATTAAATTTTCTGAATATCAAAATTTAATTTGATTTATTTTTTTAATACTTCCTATTAGAATTTGTTGAATTTCCTCTAGATTGGCTGAAACTAATCGAACTCCATTCGATTTTGCTGAAGGCGAAAGAGAATTGGTATCTGGGTTTAATGTTGAGTATAGAAGAGGAAGATTTGCTTTAATTTTTATGGCTGAGTATGCAAGAATTTTATTTATAAGCTTATTATTTTGTTTATTATTTTTAGGGGGCTATAATTTAAGACTATTTTTTTATTTGAAATTTGGTATAATTTTTTTTTTATTTATATGAGTTCGGGGTACTTTACCTCGCTATCGTTATGATAAATTAATATATTTAGCTTGAAAAAGATATTTACCTATTTCTTTGAATTTTTTAATATTTTTTATTGGGGCAAAAATTTTATTTTAATTATTAAAAAATTTATAGTACAAATTAATAGAATTTTTATTCTTTCTTAAGTTTTCAAAACAAATACTTTTACAAGCTCATTAATTAATTAATTGAAAATTATTTTATCTCAGTATTTATTTATTAAAGGATTGATAATAAAATATGAAAAATATAATACTGTTAGAATTTGTCCTGCAATAATATAAGGTTCTTCTACAGGTCGTGCTCCAATTCATGTTAATAAAATAATTGTAATTACTATAGTTCAGAATATAATTTGATTGATAGGATAAAATTGGATTCCTTGGATTTTTTTATTAAATGTAATGGGTAAAATTACTAAAATTAAAATAGATATTACTAAAGCAATTACTCCACCAAGTTTATTAGGAATTGATCGTAAAATTGCGTAGGCAAAGAGAAAATATCATTCTGGTTGAATATGAATTGGAGTTACTATAGGATTAGCAGGGATAAAATTATCGGGGTCTCCCAATAAATAAGGATTTGTTAAAGTTAGTATGATTAATAATATTAATATGATAATAAAACCTAAAATATCTTTGTATGAGAAAAATGGATGAAAAGGTAATTTGTCTAAATTTCTATTAATTCCAAGGGGATTATTAGATCCTGTTTGATGAAGAAATAATAAATGAATTATTGTTATTATTGCTACGATAAAAGGTAGAAGAAAATGAAATGTATAAAATCGTGTTAATGTTGCATTTCTAACTGCGAATCCCCCTCAAATTCAATTTACTAATATTGTTCCTAAGTAAGGAATTGCAGAAAGTAAATTAGTAATTACTGTGGCTCCTCAAAAAGATATTTGTCCTCATGGGAGGACGTATCCTATAAAAGCTGTTGCTATTAAAAGAAATAAAATAATTACTCCTACTATTCAGGTATAAATTAAAGTAAAAGATTCATAATAAATTCCTCGTCCAATATGGAGGTATACGCAAACAAAAAAAAATGAAGCTCCGTTAGCATGAAGGGTACGAATTAATCAACCATAATTAACATCTCGACAAATATAATTTACTCTGTAAAAAGCTATTTCAATATTTGCTGTGTAGTATATAGTTAAAAATAGTCCTGTTAGAATTTGAATGATTAAACATAATCCTAATAAAGATCCAAAATTTCATCAAAGTGAAATATTAGAGGGTGTTGGCAAATCAATTAAAGAAGAGTTAATAATTTTAATTACAGGGTGAGTTTTTCGTAATGGTTTAAAGTTATTTATCATTTGTTTAAAAATTAGATCGGATAGGTCCAAAAGAAATATTAGTAATTTTAACTACTGAAATTAATGTGATAAATAAATAAATAATTAATATTAATATTAAAAAAAATGTTTGGGAGTTATATAATTTGGATAAATTTAATTTATTTTCATTGTTAAAGAAAGAATTAAAATTAAAAAAAGTTTCTATTTCTATATTAAAGTAAAAATTTATATATTTTAAATTATTTATTATAATTATTCTTAAAATTAAAAAAAATATTCTTAAATATAAAAATAAAATTTTTATTTGTATATTTATTTTAAATATTTCATTAGATGCGATTCTTGAAACGTAAATAAATAAAACTAATAATCCCCCTAAAAAAGTAAGAAAAAGAATATAGGAAAACCAATAAGTTTTGATTATTAATCCGGTGATTAAACAAATTATTAAAGTTTGTCCAAGAATGAATAATCCTATGGATAAAGGATGAGTTAAAAAATATATATATAATGTAAATATTATGATTATTGAAGAAAGAAATATTTTTATAATATCAAAGAATAGTTTAAATAAAATAATAATTTTGGAGATTATTGATGAAGAATATTCTTTTTCTTTGAAGTTTTAAAAGAAAATTCTTATTTTTGGTTTACAAGACCAATGTTTTTTTTAAACTATAAAAACAAATGTTAATAATAATAATTGGAATTATTTTATTTATATTTATTGTAGGTAATATAATTTTTGTTTCTAAGTATAAACATTTATTAATTGTTTTATTAAGGTTAGAATTTATTGTTTTAAGAATTTTTTTTTTTTTATTATTAATATTTGGCTATTTAGAAAATGATTTGTATTTTTTAATAGTATTTCTAGTATTTTCAGTTTGTGAGGGGGCTTTAGGGCTATCTATTTTAGTTTCTATAATTCGTACTCATGGTAATGATTATTTTCAAAGTTTTAATTTATTGTAAATGATAAAAATTTTAATTAGATTAATTTTTTTAATCCCTCTATGTTTTATAAAAAATATATTTTGATTGGTTCAAATAATAATATTTATATTAATATTTTTATTTATAAATTTAGGTATAAATTTATTCATTTTTAGAAATTTAAGTTATTTTATAGGATATGATTTAATTTCTTATGGATTAATTTTATTAAGAATTTGAATTTGTATTTTAATAATTATAGCTAGAGAAAATTTATTTAAAATAAAATATTATGATAATTTTTTTTTATTGAATGTAGTTTTTATATTAATTATACTTTATTTAACATTTTCTGTTTTAAATATTTTTATATTTTATTTATTTTTTGAGGCAAGGCTAATTCCAACATTATTATTAATTATTGGTTGAGGGTATCAACCTGAACGTATTCAAGCAGGAGTTTATTTATTATTTTATACTTTATTTGCTTCTTTGCCTTTATTACTGGGAATTTTTTATTTATTTAATGAGTTAAATACAATGATATTTTATTTTATAAAATTCAAAAATATAAATTTATTTATTTTATATATTTCTTTAATTACTGCTTTTTTAGTTAAAATGCCTATATATTTTACCCATTTGTGGCTGCCTAAGGCTCATGTAGAAGCTCCTGTTTCGGGGTCTATAATTTTAGCGGGAATTATATTAAAATTAGGAGGGTATGGTTTATTACGAGTTTTTATTCTTTTTACTAATCTAGGGTTTAAATTAAATTATATTTGAATTATTATTAGATTAATTGGGGGATTTTATATTAGTTTAAAATGTTTTTGTCAAGTAGATATTAAGTCTTTAATTGCTTACTCTTCAGTAGCCCATATAAGTTTAGTGATTGGGGGTATTATAACTTTAAATTATTGAGGGTTTGTAGGGGCTTATATTTTAATAATTGGGCATGGGCTATGTTCTTCAGGTATATTTTGTTTAGCTAATATTAATTATGAGCGGCTTCATAGACGAAGCTTATTTATTAATAAGGGTATGATAAATTTTATACCCACTATAAGTTTATGGTGATTTTTATTATTATCATCAAATATAGCTGCTCCCCCATCTTTAAATTTAATGGGGGAAATTAGGTTAATTAATAGATTAGTGGGATGATCTTGATTAACTATAATAATATTAGTGATAATTTCTTTTTTTAGAGCTGGGTATAGTTTATATTTATATTCTTTTTCTCAGCATGGAAAATATAATTTAGGTATTTACAGATTTTATACGGGAGTTTCTCGAGAATATTTAATATTAATTTTACATTGATTACCCCTTAATATTATAATTTTAAAGGTTGATTATAGTATATTATGATTTTATTTAAATAATTTAATTAAAATATTGATTTGTGGTGTCAAAAATATGAGTATTATTTCATTTTAAATCATTCAAAAATATTCTATTTGTTTTATTAGATTTTTTTTTTTATTTTTTTTTATATTAATTAATTTTTTTTTTTTTATTTTATTTTTGATAAATAATATAGTATTATTTTTGGAATGAGAAGTAATTTCTTTAAATTCTAAATGTATTGTTATATCAATTTTATTAGATTGAATATCTTTATTATTTATAATATTTGTATTTTTAATTTCTTCTGTTGTTATTTATTATAGAAAAAGATATATAAGTTCTGAGTTTAATCTAAATCGATTTATTATTTTAGTATTATTATTTGTTTTTTCTATAATTTTGTTAATTATTAGTCCTAATATTGTTAGAATTTTTTTAGGGTGAGATGGATTAGGATTGGTCTCTTATTGCTTAGTAATTTATTATCAAAATTTTAAGTCTTTTAATGCAGGGATATTAACAGCTTTGTCTAACCGAATTGGAGATGTTTTTATTTTAATGGTAATTGCCTGAATATTAAATTATGGGAGTTGAAATTATATTTTTTATTTAGAATTTATAGTGACAGATTTTTCTATAATAATAATTGGAGTGATAATTATTTTAGCAGCTATAACTAAAAGAGCTCAAATTCCTTTTAGTTCTTGATTACCAGCTGCTATAGCTGCTCCCACTCCTGTTTCTTCTTTAGTTCATTCTTCAACTTTAGTTACAGCAGGAGTTTATTTATTAATTCGGTTTAATTTATTGTTAATTAATTTGTTTTTTATTAAGATTTTATTATTATTATCAGGTTTAACTATATTAATAGCTGGAATTTCAGCTAATTATGAGTTTGATTTAAAAAAGATTATTGCTTTATCTACTTTAAGTCAATTGGGTTTAATAATAAGAATTTTAAGAATAGGGATGTCTGATTTGGCTTTTTTTCATTTATTAACTCATGCAATATTTAAAGCTTTATTATTCATATGTGCAGGGGTTATTATTCATATAATAAGGGATATTCAAGATATTCGTTTTATAGGGGGTATTAGATTTTATTTACCTTTAACATCTTTATGTTTAAATATCTCTAATTTAGCTTTATGTGGTATTCCTTTTTTAGCAGGATTTTATTCTAAGGATTTAATTTTAGAAATGGTAAGTATAAGAAATTTAAATATATTTATTTTTTTATTATATTATATTTCTACTGGGTTAACTATATTTTATACTATACGTTTATTGATATATTTAATAATTAATGATTTTAATTTGATAAGAATTTATAATTTATTTGATGAAGATTATATTATACTTAAGAGTATATTTTTGTTATTGTTTATGAGGTTAGTTAGAGGAAGATTTTTAAGTTGAATAATTTTTTCTTATCCTTATATAATTTATTTACCATTTAATTTAAAATTAATAGTAATTTATGTTGTTTTAATTGGTTTATTATTAGGTTATTTGGTGAGAAAAATAAATTTTTATTCTTTAAATAAGTTTTTATATTTTTATAATTTAAGAAGATTTTTATGTTTGATGTGATTTTTGCCTAATTTATCTACTTATGGAATTATTTATAATTTTTTAAATTTAGGTAATAATTTAAGAAAAATAAATGATATGGGTTGAATTGAATTATATAGAGGTCAAGGTATTTTTTTAATTTTAAAAAATAATACTATTTTTTATAATTTTTTTCATATTAATAATTTTAAAATTTATTTATTTAGATTTGTTTTATGAATAAGAATAAGATTATTATTTTTAATATTAATTTAAATAATTTAAATAGCTTATATTAGAGTGTAATATTGAAGATATTAAGGAGATTATTTAATCTTTAAATAAGAAATATAAAGATTAAAATTAAGCTTCTAACTTAGTTTTTAGTGGTTTAATTCCATTAATATTTCTAATTTATATAGTTTATTAAAACATTACATTTTCATTGTAAAAATAAAATTTATTTTTTTATAGATAATTTAATTGGAGTTTTATTCAATTTTATCATTAACAGTGATATACCTCTATTTTGGTTTCAATTAATTATATAAAAAAAAATTAAATAAGGAGTAGTAAAACTCTTTCTTTTAAGTCGAAATTAAATGCAAAATTTGCTTCTTATTTAAGATAAATTAATGATAATATTTTTTGAATGCAAATCAAATGTTTTTTTTAAACTATAATCCTAAAATTTATTTGGATCATTCTAATATGTTTTGGTTTCATTCATGATAAAGTCCTAATAGAAGAATTATAATAAAAAAAATTCTAGTTTTTGTTCAAATTAAAAAATTTGTTATTTTAAATGATATAACTATTGGGAAAATTAATGCGATTTCTACGTCAAAAATTAAAAAAATTATTGTAATTAAAAAAAAATGTAATGAAAAAGGGATTCGAGCAAAAGATTTAGGATCAAATCCACATTCAAAAGGTGAACATTTTTCTCGATCTGAAAAAGATTTTTTTGATAAGATAATAGATAATAATATTAAAATATTAGAAATAATAATGATAATAATTGATAATAAAGTTATAATTATAATTATTTATATTAAATTTTAATTAATCTTTTTGATTGGAAGTCAAATATACTAAATATATTATATAAATAATTAGTTTCCTCATCAATAGATAGAAATATAAAGAAATAATCATACTACATCAACGAAATGTCAATATCAAGCTGCTGCTTCAAATCCAAAGTGATGATTTTGAGAAAAATGGTTATTTAAATGTCGAATTAAACATACTAATAAAAAAATAGTTCCAATTATTACATGAAGGCCATGGAATCCTGTTGCTATGAAGAATGTTGATCCATAAATTCTGTCAGCAATTGAAAATGGTGCTTCAATATATTCGTATGCTTGAAGAATAGTAAAATAAATTCCTAATATAACAGTAATAAAAAGACCTTGTGTTGTTTGAGAGTGATTATTTTCTATTAAGGCGTGATGGGCTCAAGTTACAGTTACCCCTGATGTAATTAAAATAATAGTATTAAGAAGAGGAATTTGAAATGGGTTAAAAGGCACAATTCTTTGTGGGGGTCATATAGATCCAATTTCAATATTAGGGGATAAACTTCTATGAAAAAAAGCTCAAAAAAAGGATACAAAAAAAAATACTTCAGAAATAATAAATAAAATTATTCCTCAACGTAAACCTTTTAAGACTAGAATAGTATGTTTTCCTTGAAGGGCTCCTTCTCGAGAAATATCTCGTCATCATTGATATATTGTCAATAAAGTGATAATATAGCCAATAATTAATAAATTTATATTAAAATTATGAAATCATTTAACTAATCCTGTTACTAATGTTATAACTCCGATTGCACCAGTTAAAGGTCATGGGCTATAATCTACTAAATGATATGGATGATTGTGGGTTGACATTAATTAACTTCTCTAGAATAAAGTGTTCTTAAAATTGCAAAAACATATGATTGAATGATTGCAACTGCTGATTCTAAAATTAATAAAAGAATTTGAATAATAATTAATATTATAATTAAATAGGAAGGAATTATATTTCCAGTACCTCTTAATAAAGTTATTAATAAATGTCCTGCAATTATATTTGCAGTGAGTCGGACGGCTAATGTTCTTGGTCGAATAATATTTCTAATAGTTTCAATTAATACTATAAAAGGTATTAAAATATTGGGGGTTCCTTGAGGAATTATATGTGAAAATATATGTTGAGAGTTGTTAATTCACCCGAATAATATAAATCTAATTCATAAAGGTAAAGAAATTGAAAGGGATAAATTTAAATGACTAGTTCTAGTAAAAATATAAGGAAATAATCCTAAAAAATTATTAAATAAAATAAATGAAAATAATGAAATAAAAATAAATGTTGAACCATTTGAGTTAATATTTCCTAAAAGAGTTTTAAATTCTCTGTGAAGTTTATTTAAAATAAAATTTCAAAAGAAAAAGTGACGATTAGGAATTAATCAAAAAGTAAAAGGAATAAACATTAAACCAATAAAAGTTCTTAATCAATTGAATGGGATATTTATTAAGTTAGTGGAGGGATCAAAAATAGAAAATAAATTATTTATCATTTTCAATTAAGATAATAATTTTTTTTAGGGGAAAATTTATTATTTAAATTTTTAATTTTTAAATTAAAAATATAATAATTTAATACATTAAATAAAATAAAAATAGAAATGAAAAAAATTAAAGATAAAATTCAATTAATAGGTATTATTTGGGGGATAAAAGAATATTACTTAGTAATAATTTAAATTTGACATATTTATGTTATAAATTAACTAATTCTTTCATTAAAAGTAATTGCTAATTTACTATAAAATGGTTTAAGAGACCATTACTTGCTTTCAGACATTTAATGAAGAATAATTATTAATTCAGTTAATAAAATTTTTAATTGAAATTGATTCAATTATAATTGGTATAAATCTATGATTTGCTCCACAAATTTCTGAACATTGTCCATAATAAATTCCTGGTCGGTTTATAAAAAAATTTGTTTGGTTAAGTCGACCAGGGTTAGCATCGATTTTTACCCCTAAAGCAGGAATTGTTCATGAATGAATAACATCTGTTGCTGTTACTATAATTCGAATTTGATTATTTATAGGTAAAATAATTCGGTTATCAACATCTAATAACCGAAAATTGTTAGATGAAAGTTCATTAGAGGGTGTTATATAAGAATCAAATTGGATATTATTGAAATCAGAATATTCATATCTTCAATATCATTGATGGCCAATTGATTTTAGAGTAATTAGAGGATTATTAATTTCATCTAATAAGTATAATAAACGTAAAGAAGGTAATGCAATAAAAATTAAAGTAATTGCTGGGAGAATAGTTCAAATTAATTCAATTATTTGTCCTTCTAGTAAAAATCGATTAATATATTGATTAAAAAATAATCTAATTATTAAGTATCCCACTAAGATAGTAATTATAAGTAAAATGACTAAAGTATGATCATGAAAAAAGATAATTTGTTCCATTAAAGGAGAAGCTCCATTTTGAAGATTAAAATTAGATCAAGTTGGCATTTTCTAAAAAAAGGATAAATCCTTTATAAATGGGGTTTAAATCCATGACATATAATCTGCCATATTAGAACTTACTTAAAATAGGAAGTTCATTATAGGAATGTTCTGCTGGAGGTAAATTTTGATATCATTCTATTGATGAAGGTATATTTAATGAAAATAAAGTAATTCGTTGATTAATTATTGATTCTCAAACAATAATTAACATAAGTATAACTGCAATTAAAGAAATATAAGAACCTAGTGAAGAGACAATATTTCATGAAGTATAATAATCAGGGTAGTCAGAATATCGGCGAGGTATTCCTGCTAAGCCTAAAAAATGTTGGGGGAAAAAAGTTAAATTAACTCCAATAAATATAATAATAAATTGAATTTTTAGTAAAAATGGATTTAAAGTTAATCCTGTAAATAATGGGTATCAGTGAATGAATCCTCCTATAATAGCAAATACAGCTCCTATAGATAAAACATAGTGGAAATGGGCCACTACATAATATGTATCATGTAATGTGACATCAATCGATGAATTGGATAAAATAACTCCAGTAAGTCCCCCAACTGTGAATAAAAAAACAAATCCTAATCTTCATAATATTGAAGGTCTATAGTTAATTTGAGTTCCATGAAGGGTAGCTAACCAACTAAAAATTTTAATACCAGTTGGTACGGCAATAATTATAGTTGCAGAAGTAAAATAAGCTCGAGTGTCAATATCTATGCCAACTGTGAATATATGATGAGCTCAAACTACAAATCCTAATAATCCAATTGCCATTATAGCATAAATTATTCCTAAACATCCAAAAGTTTCTTTTTTTCCTCTTTCTTGAGAAATAATATGGGAAATTATTCCAAATCCAGGTAAAATTAAAATGTAAACTTCTGGATGGCCAAAAAATCAAAATAAATGTTGGTAAAGAATTGGATCTCCCCCTCCTGCTGGATCAAAAAAAGAAGTATTTAAATTACGATCTGTTAAAAGTATAGTAATAGCTCCTGCTAAAACAGGCAATGAAAGTAATAGTAAAAGAGCAGTAATTCCAACTGATCATACAAATAAAGGTATTTGATCGAAAGTTATACCGTTAGGTCGTATGTTAATAATAGTAGTAATAAAATTAACAGCTCCTAAAATTGAAGAAATTCCAGCTAAATGAAGGGAAAAAATTGCTAGATCAACAGATCTACCTCCGTGGGCAATATTAGAAGATAGAGGGGGGTATACTGTTCAACCAGTGCCAGCTCCAGTTTCTACGATTCTTCTTGAAATTAGTAAAGTTAATGAGGGAGGTAAAAGTCAAAATCTTATGTTATTTATACGGGGGAAAGCTATATCAGGGGCTCCTAATATTAAAGGCACTAGTCAATTTCCAAATCCTCCAATTATAATTGGCATAACTATAAAAAAAATTATAATAAAAGCATGAGCAGTTACAATTGTATTATAAATTTGGTCATCTCCAATTAATGATCCTGGATTTCCTAATTCTGCTCGAATTAATAATCTAAGAGATGTTCCTACTATTCCTGATCAAATTCCAAAAATAAAATATAGTGTTCCAATATCTTTATGATTTGTTGAATAAAGTCATTTTCGCTAATTAAAAATAAAATGGCTGAGGTATAAGCGATAAATTGTAAATTTATTAACGAGAAAGTCTCTTTTATTAAGTTTTATAGTCAATAAATGATTTAAAAGTGCAAATTTTAAGGAATAAATTTAATTTATTAAGGCTTAAAGAAATTTTCTTTAAAAATAATTTTGAAGACTATTAGTTTTATTTAACTTAAAACCTTAATAAAAAAAAAAAGTTCTAAGTAAAATTCCTGCAATAGAGATAAAATTAAATAAATTTATAAAATATATTCTTATATTATTTTTTGATAAAATTTTTAATCATTTTAATTTTAAATAATTAAATATAATAGAAGAGAAAACAATACGAAGATAAAAAAATAATAAAATTAAACTTATTATAATAAAAATAAAAGCAACTATAAAAAATTTATTTATTAATAGAAAATTAATAATTATTCATTTTGGGAAAAATCCAATAAAAGGGGGTAATCCTCCTAAAGATAATAAATTAATTATTAGGAAAATTTTTATTATTGGATTTATATTTATAATGAATATTTGATTAATAAAAAATAAATTAAATTTATAAAATATTAAACATATAATTTTTACTAAGAAAGAATATATAATAAAATATAACATTCATATTTTTTCTCTAATTATAATAGCTGCTAGCATTCATCCTAGGTTATTAATTGATGAAAAAGCTATTATTTTTCGTAAGGATGTTTGATTTAAACCTCCTAAAGCTCCAATAATTCTATTAAAGATTATAATTAGAATAATGAAATTTTTATTGAAATAATATGACAATAAAATTATGGGGGAAATTTTTTGTCATGTTATTAAAATAAAAGCATTAAATCAAGATAATCCTTCAATAATATTGGGGAATCAAAAATGGAATGGGGCAGATCCTATTTTTATTAATAAAGTTGAATTAATTATAATTGAAATAAAATTATTTAGGTAAAAAGATGATTTTAGTAATAATATTTTTAATAAAATTATAAATAAAAAATTTATTGAGGCAATAGATTGAGTTAAAAAATATTTTAAAGAAGCTTCAGTTGCTATAATATTATTAGAATTAGAAATAAGGGGGATAAATCTAATTAGATTAATTTCTAACCCCATTCAACAACCAAATCAAGAATTTGATGAGATAGAAATTAACGTTCTAAAAAATAAAATAAATAAAAAAAATATTTTATTGGAATTAAATAAAGAATAAATTTAAAATAAGAAATTAATTTCTTAAATTATATTTTAAATATAATATAATATATTTATATTTTAGTGTAAGAAGCACAATAATTTTTGATGTTATTAGATATAGTTTAATTCTATAAAATATAAATTTAATAAAGGTAAATTAATTTACTTAATTTACTCTATCAGAGTAATCCTTTAATCAGGCACTTTATTTTAAAAAAAAGGGGATTCCTTTATAGTTGGGGTATGAACCCAAAAGCTTAATTTAGCTTATTTTTAATGTATTTTATTAGCAAAAAAATTGACACCGGTTTAGGAAACTTTTTAGGGGAATTTTCTTGAAAATTAATTATATATATATATATATGCGCATGTATACATATACATGTATAAATATACATATATATATATTAATTTAAATTTTAATAAATTAATATAATATATAAATAAATTTAATTTTAAATTATTTAAATTAATAAGTTAAAATATAATTTAATTTATTATTATTAATATTAATTATTTTTAATTTAAATGAATAAAGATCGTATATAATTATATTAATTTTTAATATAAATATTAGGTAAACAAGAAAAGAGAAACCTAAAATATATTAATATAAAAAAAAAAAAAAAAAAAATCTATGCTTAATTTTTTGCTAATAAAAATAAAAAATTTTTTATGGTTTATATAATTTATTTTAAATTTATTTTACATATAAATTTTGGTATTTATTATTATATATTTAAAAAATATTTAATTATTAATTTGTAGTAATTAATATTAAAAATTTAAGTAATTAAAATTTAGTAATATAAAAATTAATAACAAATTTTGTGCCAGCAGTTGCGGTTACACAAAAATTAAAATAAATTTTTTTAGTAATTAATAAATAGTAGTTGAATAATAATTTAAATTTTAACTTATTGAGTGAAATTTTAATTTAATTAAAAATTATTTTTATGAATTAATAAATTTTAGTTATAAACTAGGATTAGATACCCTATTATTAAAAAATTAATATTAAAATACTAAAATATTAGATTTTTATTGAAACTTAAATAATTTGGCGGTATTTTAGTTCATTTAGAGGAATCTGTCTAATAATTGATAATCCACGAATAAATTTACTTAACTTATTATTTTGTATATCGTTGTTAAAAAAATATTTTTTCAGAGTTAATAATATTTTAAAATTAAAATTAAAAATTAAATCAAATCAAGATGCAGATTATAGTTAAGAATATGATGGATTACAATAAATTTATTTAAGTGAAAATTAATATGAAATATTTAATTGAAAATGGATTTAAATGTAATTTTTTTTAGTTTAAAAAAATGATTAATAATTAAAATATGTACATATTGCCCGTCGCTTTCATTTAAAAGTTGGAATAAGTCGTAACAAAGTAGAGGTACTGGAAAGTGTTTCTAGAAAGAACAAATTAGAGCTTGTTAAAGTATTTCATTTACATTGAAAAGAAATTAAAATTTAATTAATTTGAGGGATTAAATTAATAAAAGTTAAATTTAATAAAATAAGTTTTAAATAAATATTTTAATGGGGGTTAAAGTATTTTTTAAAAAAAAATTTATAAATTTATAGTTAAATAGTATTGTAAAATAAATTTGAAATAGATGAAAATTTATTAATATAAAAGTAATTTTTAATTGATGTATCTTGTGTATCAGAGTTTATTAATAAATTATTTTTAGGGGGAAAATTCTCGAATTAAAAAGAGTTAAATAATTAATTAAATTTATTGTGTTAAAAATATTTATAATAATTATTTTGAAATGAAAAGTTATTCGTTTTTTAAGATATCTAGTTTTTTTAGAAAAAAATTAAATTTTAAATTAACTTATTTTAAAAATTAAATATTTAATTTTTAAAAAAGTTAATTTTATATTTTAAGGGATAAGCTTTAAATTAAATATTTAAAATAATTTTTTTTTGTGAAAAATTTTATAATTTATATTGTTAATAAAATTTAATTTATTATAAATAATTTTTTTTTAACAAAAATTTATTAGAAAAAATTTAAATTTTTATAAAAAAATTATTTTTAATGGGGGAAATTAAAATATAATGATAAAATTAGTATATTTATAAAAATAAAATTATTATTAGAAATAAAATTGAATTTAAGGAATTCGGCAAAAATTTATATTCGCCTGTTTATCAAAAACATGTCTTTTTGTTTATAATTTAAAGTCTAATCTGCCCACTGATATTAAATTAAAGGGCTGCAGTATTTTGACTGTACAAAGGTAGCATAATAAATAGTCTTTTAAATGAAGACTGGAATGAATGATTGGACGAGATATAAGCTGTCTCAATTTTATATATTGAATTTAATTTTTTTATTAAAAAGTTAAAATATAATTAAAAGACGAGAAGACCCTATAGAGTTTTATAAAAATATTAATTTTGGGTTTATTATAAGTTTTTAATAAAAATTAATAGTTTTATTTTATTGGGGTGATAGAAAAATTTAATAAACTTTTATTTAAAAAAACATAGTTAAGTGAATTTAATGATCCAAAATTTTTGATTATAAGAAAAAATTACCTTAGGGATAACAGCGTAATTTTTTTTTTTAGTTCAAATAAGAAAAAAAGTTTGCGACCTCGATGTTGGATTAAGATAAAATTTAAATGCAAAAGTTTAAAATTTTGATCTG